TACAAGCCAAAGTCATTATTCCATTTGGTTTGCACAACCAAAAAATTATTCTGAGGGTTTACAAGAAGATCAAAAAATACGGGATTGTATCAAGAATTATGCTCAACAAAATATGCAAACATCCTCCGGTGTCGAGGGAATTGCACGGATAGAAATTCAAAAAAGAATTGATCTGATCCAGGTCATAATCTATATGGGATTTCCCAAGTTATTAATAGAAAATAGAACACGAGGCATCGAAGAACTACAGAGGAATGTACAAAAAGAATTGAATTCTGTGAACCGAAAACTCAACATTGCTATTACAAGAATTGCAAAACCTTACAGACACCCTATGATTCTTGCGGAATTTATAGCCGGACAATTAAAAAATAGGGTCTCTTTTCGAAAAGCGATGAAAAAAGCTATTGAACTAACCGAACAGGCTGATACAAAAGGAATTCAAATACAAATTGCAGGACGTATCGACGGAAAAGAAATTGCACGTGTCGAATGGATCAGAGAAGGTAGAGTTCCCCGACAAACCATTCGCGCCAAAATGGATTATTGTGCCTATACGGTTCGAACTATATATGGGGTTTTAGGTATCAAAATTTGGATATTTATAGACGAGGAATAGAATAATAAGCCTTTACGTGTCTTTTCCTTATATCCAAGACGGAACAATAAAAATGATCAATTCTAATTCTATAAGGTTGAATAAAAATTCGATTGACCCCCGTTTGGCCGAATTGCTATGCTTAGTGTGTGACTCGTTGGTTTTTGTTAGGATTAAGATAAAATATTAACAAACCATAATATGAACTAATAACTATAGAACTAATAACTAACTCATCACTTCAAATTATCTGGACCCAAGGAAGCAGTCAAGATATGTTGGTCTTATCGTTGCAGCAACTGAATTCGCTTTGGCATAAACAAAAGAAAAAGCAATCTGATTATGAGTTGTAAACGAAAGGGTGTGGATAAATGGAAGGTGAGAGAAAGATATCAAAATCTATCAATGATATAAAATTCCAATATGTAAGGTCTATGAATCATCTCAAAAAGGCAGTGTAATAAAGCATCAATACGGATTCATCGAGCATTATACGAATCTCTTCGTAGCACAAAAATAAAGAGCCTCGAGCCAATAAAGACTAAGAACGTTGACTCAAAGTAAAAGCTCCGTTGTCAAATTCAGGCCTAACCATTAATCAAGAAGCGCTGGGAACGATGGAACCTGTGAATACAGAAGATTCAATTGAAAATGAATACACATGATTCAGCGGACGGGATGGCGGAATAAACCAAAGACCAATTCATCTATTCTGAGAAGTCATAAACGAACCCTACAACAGAAATAGATATTGAAAGAGTAAATATTCGCCCGCGACATTTTTTTCTTATTGAATTGCTAAAATATAGACGATCTGATACGAAAAAAGCGAAAAGAAAACAAAGATTTGTTATAACTCTATTTATTAAATTAATAAATAATAAAAAAAAATAATAAATATAAAGTTTTTAAAATTTCAATTTTTGTTATATTTTATGCTGATAAAAATCGAAATAAATATCTTTACTATATTTTTTATATAACTTCTATTATAAATTATCTAAAATTATATACTGTTTTTGGATCGCGAGGAGCCGGATGAGAAGAAATTCTCATGTCCGGTTCTGCAATAGGGATGGGATTGAAAAAGAACCTTCCACTATAACCCCAAAAGAACTCGATTCCGTAAACAACATAGAGGAAGAATGAAGGGAATATCTTACCGAGGTAATCGTATTTGTTTCGGCAGATATGCTCTTCAGGCACTTGAACCCGCCTGGATTACATCTAGACAAATAGAAGCAGGACGACGGGCAATGACACGAAATGCGCGGCGTGGTGGAAAACTATGGGTACGTATATTTCCAGACAAACCAGTTACAGCAAGACCTGCAGAAACACGTATGGGTTCGGGGAAAGGATCCCCCGAATATTGGGTAGCTGTTGTCAAACCAGGTCGAATACTTTATGAAATAAGCGGAGTAACAGAAAAAATAGCCAGAAAAGCTATCTCAATAGCAGCATCCAAAATGCCTATACGAACTCAATTTATTATTTCAGAATAGGAATGTAGAAACAAACGTTGAGATAAAAAAGCATCCGCCAGTTTTTGTTTTGTCGAAAGTTTTAGACAAATAATATTTCTTTTTCTTTTTTCGCCTTTGCATTGAAAGATTCAAAAATGATATGATTCAACCTCAGACCCATTTGAATGTAGCAGACAACAGCGGGGCTCGAGAATTGATGTGTATTCGAATCATAGGAGCTAGCAATCGTCGATATGCTTATATTGGCGACATTATTGTTGCTGTGATAAAAGAAGCAATACCAAATATGCCTTTAGAAAGGTCCGAAGTGATCCGAGCTGTAATTGTGCGTACCCGCAAAGAACTCAAGCGCGACAACGGTATGATAATACGATATGATGACAATGCTGCGGTTATTATTGATCAAAAAGGAAATCCAAAAGGAACTCGAGTTTTTGGTGCAATCGCCCGAGAATTGCGACAATTAAACTTTACAAAAATAGTTTCATTAGCTCCCGAGGTATTATAAACCACGAGAATGGTAGGCTATTTGAATGAAATCGAACAGTAGATTGTGTATCACGTATGTACCTTTCCTTTTTACTTTACACAATAAAATAAAAAGAATCAACTAAGAAAAGCATGTTGATTATATCAAAATTCGGAGCACCGCTAATTTTAGTGCATCATGAGTAGGGACACCATTGCCGATATAATAACCGCGATACGAAATGCTGACATGAATAGAAAGGGAATGGTTCGAATAACATCGACTAAAATCACGGAAACCTTTGTTAAAATACTGTTGCGAGAAGGTTTTATTGAAAACGTGAGAAAACATCAGGAAAAAAACAAATATTTTTTGGTTTCAACTCTACGACATAGAAGGAATAGGAAAGGGCCATATACAAGATTTTTAAATTTAAAACAGGTCAGTCGCCCTGGTCTACGAATCTATTCGAACTATCAACGACTTCCTAGAATTTTAGGTGGAATGGGGATTCTAATTCTTTCTACTTCTCGAGGTATAATGACAGACCGAGAAGCTCGACTAGAAAGAATTGGCGGAGAAATTTTATGTTATATATGGTAATCCCTCTGATATATGAATTGGATCCTAAATTTGCTATTTTGGAAAAAAAGAGAAAGGACGGGTTGTCTAATATCACTCCTCCTCCATTAGTTGATACTTTAAAGGGGTTTTACCTGGAATGAAAGAAGAAAAATCGATTCATGAAGGTTTCATTATTGAATCACTTCCTAACGGCATGTTCCGGGTTCGTTTAGACAATGAGGATCTGATTATAGGTTATGTTTCAGGAAGGATACGTCGTAGTTTTATACGAATCCTGCCGGGGGATAGAGTTAAAATTGAAGTAAGCCGTTATGATTCAACCAGAGGACGTATAATTTATAGACTCCGTAACAAGGATTCAACCGATTAAGTTGTTTTTCCACTTCTACATTCTGGAATACGAGATTGAAAATTTCAAGAAACTTATTTTCTTCCAAGAAATGGATTCGGAATTAAGGAATGAAAAATATGAAAATAAGAGCCTCCGTTCGTAAAATTTGTGAAAAATGTCGACTAATTCGTAGGCGGGGACGAATTATAGTAATTTGTTCCAACCCGAAACATAAACAACGACAAGGATAATAAGTCTACTAAAAAATAAAAGAGACTTTCTAACGGACTCGATGTACAAATGATGTATAAATAATATAAAAAAACGAAAAGATTTGTTTTGACATGAAATGGATATTTCCATATATCTCTGACTCATATTTATGAGACAATAAAATATGGCAAAACCCATCCCAAGAATTGGTTCACATAGGAATAGGCGTATTAATTCACGTAAGAGTGCACGTAAAATACCAAAAGGGGTTATTTATGTTCAAGCCGGTTTTAACAATACCATTGTGACTGTTACAGATGTACGAGGTCGAGTGGTTTCTTGGGCCTCCGCTGGCACTTGCGGGTTCAAAGGGGCAAAAAGAGGGACGCCATTTGCTGCTCAAACCGCAGCAGGAAACGCTATTCGTAAAGTAGTAGATCAAGGTATGCAACGAGCAGAAGTCATGATCAAGGGTCCTGGTCTCGGAAGGGATGCAGCATTACGAGCTATTCGTAGAAGCGGCATACTGTTAAGTTTCGTACGAGATGTAACCCCCATGCCGCATAATGGCTGTCGACCTCCTAAAAAAAGACGTGTGTAAAAAAAACTAAGCATTGAAGGGATTTCAAGAGAAATAAATGACTCAACGATCTGATCTATTATCTATTATGGTTCGAGAGAAAATAAGAGTATCTACTCGGACACTGCAGTGGAAGTGTGTTGAATCAAGAACAGAAAGTAAACGTCTTTCTTATGGACGCTTTATTCTATCTCCGCTTATGAAAGGTCAAGCCGACACAATAGGAATTGCAATGCGCAGAGCTCTGCTTGGAGAAATAGAAGGAACATGTATTACACGCGCAAAATCTGAGAAAATACCACACGAATATTCTACGATAGTAGGTATTCAAGAATCAGTACATGAAATTTTAATGAATTTGAAAGAAATTGTATTGAGAAGCAATTTATATGGAACCTGTGACGCGTCTATTTGTGTTAGGGGACCTGGATGTGTAATTGCTCAAGATATCATCTTACCGCCTTATGTGGAAATCGTTGATACTACACAACATATAGCTAACTTGACAGAACCGATAGATTTGCGTGTTGGATTACAACTCGAAAGGAATCGCGGATATCGTAGACAAACGCAAAATAACTTTCAAGACGGAAGTTATCCCATAGATGCTGTATTCATGCCTGTTCGAAATGTGAATCATAGTATTCATTCGTATAGTAATGGTAATGAAAAACAAGAGATACTTTTTCTCGAAATATGGACAAATGGAAGTTTCACTCCTAAAGAAGCCCTGTATG